AATAGAATAAAAAGACTTTAATTTTATATTGATCTCTTACCAATCTATTCCATTATTCCATATTTCTTATAATCGAATCGATTGAATTATTGTTCAGATTAAAAATGAATCAAAATTTATAAGGAGTTGGTTAATGATGCTCGAACATATACTTGTTTTGGGTGCTTACTTATTTTCTATTGGTATCTATGGATTAATCACAAGTCGAAATATGGTTAGAGCCCTTATGTGTCTTGAACTTATATTAAATTCAGTTAATATCAATTTTGTCACGTTTTCTGATATTTTTGATAATCGTCAATTAAGAGGAGATATTTTCTCAATTTTTGTTATAACTATTGCAGCCGCTGAAGCAGCTATTGGATCGGCTATTGTTTCATCAATTTATCGTAACAGAAAATCAACTCGTATTAACCAATCCAATTTGTTGAATAAATAGTATTAATAATATAAATGCTAATTTTGAATATTAATAAATAAATGAAAATTCGCATTAGCGGGTTTGATATGTCTATAGTAGGGTATAATCGTAGTTGCAAAAACATAAGAAATCCAAATATTTTGGCCCTCCCTCATAAATCAATTCGGAAGTAAATTGATTCTTATCACTCATTGATTCGTCTGGTATCTAACTATAGGATTCATTTTTAAGTTAGTTTACTAGACCGAAAATTTATGGCGTTCAAAAACGTATAGATCCAATGTCACATTCAGTAAAGATTTATGATACATGTATAGGATGTACTCAATGTGTCCGGGCGTGTCCCACGGATGTATTAGAAATGATACCCTGGGACGGATGTAAAGCTAAACAAATCGCCTCTGCTCCAAGGACCGAGGACTGTGTTGGTTGTAAGAGATGTGAATCCGCCTGTCCAACGGATTTTTTGAGCGTTCGTGTTTATTTATGGCATGAAACAACTCGCAGTCTCGGTCTAGCTTATTGATACATTCCATAAAAATCTACTTGAATCCATTTTCTTTTTTTTTTTTTATCGAAAAAATCCGTGCTCAATTCAATTTGATTTTGAGCACGGATTTTTCTGGCCCAAGTGTATCTTGTCTTTACCACGAACCATTTTCCTTGCTTAACAATAATTGTAGTTTTACCAATATTTGCGGGTTGCTTCATTTTTTTTCTTCCACACAGGGGAAATAGAGTAATACGCTGGTATACTATATGTATGTGTATATTAGAACTTCTTCTAACGACTTATGCATTCTGCTATCATTTTCAATCGGATGATCCACTAATTCAACTAATGGAGGATTATAAATGGATCCATTTTTTGGATTTCCATTGGAGATTAGGAATAGACGGACTCTCTATAGGACCCATTTTACTGACGGGATTCATCACCACTTTAGCTACTTTAGCGGCTTGGCCGGTTACTCGGGATTCGCGATTATTTCATTTCCTGATGTTAGCGATGTACAGTGGGCAAATAGGATTATTTTCTTCTAGAGATCTTTTACTTTTTTTCCTCATGTGGGAGTTAGAATTAATTCCCGTTTATCTACTTGTATCGATGTGGGGAGGAAAAAAACGTCTGTACTCAGCTACAAAATTTATTTTGTACACGGCGGGGGGTTCTGTTTTTCTTTTAATGGGAGTTCTGGGTATCGGTTTATATGGTTCTACTGAACCAACATTAAATTTTGAAATATTAGCCAACCGGCCCTATCCTGTGAACTTGGAAATACTATTTTATATTGGATTTTTTCTTGCTTTTGCTGTCAAATTGCCAATCATACCCCTACATATATGGTTACCCGATACCCATGGAGAAGCACATTATAGTACTTGTATGCTTCTAGCCGGAATCTTATTAAAAATGGGAGCGTATGGATTAGTTCGGATCAATATGGAATTATTTCCTCATGCTCATTCTATATTTTCCCCTTGGTTAATGGTAGTAGGCGCAATGCAAATAATCTATGCGGCTTCAACATCTCTCGGCCAACGGAATTTAAAAAAAAGAATAGCCTATTCCTCTGTATCTCATATGGGTTTCATAATTATAGGAATTGGTTCTATCACAGATATGGGTCTCAACGGAGCCCTTTTACAAATAATCTCTCATGGATTTATTGGCGCGGCGCTTTTTTTCTTGGCCGGAACAACTTATGATAGAATACGTCTTGTTTATCTTGACGAAATGGGCGGAATAGGTATTCCAATGCCAAAAATATTCACGATGTTCAGTAGCTTTTCGATGGCCTCTCTTGCATTACCTGGCATGAGTGGTTTTGTTGCTGAATTAATAGTTTTTTTTGGACTAATTACTAGTCCAAAATATCTTTTAATGACAAAACTCCCAATTACTTTTGTAATGGCAATTGGAATGATATTAACTCCTATTTATTTATTATCTATGTTACGACAGATGTTTTATGGATACAAGATATTTAATGGCCCAGACTCTTATTTTTTTGATTCTGGGCCGCGAGAGTTATTTCTTTCGGTTTCTATTTTTTTACCCGTGCTCGGTATTGGTATGTACCCCGATTTCGTTCTTTCACTATCAGTTGAAAAGGTTGAAGTTATTCTATCTAATTCTTTTTTTAGATAATTTATAAATCTTATCATTTACAAAAGCGTTCGTTGTAAAATGGTACAATGACAAAGAGCCTGTCGAATCATATATGATTCGGCAGGCTCTCGCCAATTAACACAAAGTTTTTTTATCTGATCTGCGTTGTACACCCTTTTATTACTATTTGCAATAACCCCCCTTTTTCTTTTTTTGAATTCAATTAGATGTTAATGTAAATGAACCATAACTATGTAGTCCTATTCCTAATAGATTGACTCCAAAATAGCATATCCAAATTATAAGAAACCCAATAGACGCTACAATTGCTGAATTTGTACCCTTCAGTTTTATATTTGTTCGAGTATGTAAATAAATTGAAAATATGATCCAAGTAATAAAAGCCCAAGTTTCCTTTGGGTCCCAACTCCAATAAGATCCCCATGCTTCGTTAGCCCATACTGCTCCAGAAAGAATTCCTATGGTTAAAAAGATAAATCCTAGACTAATAACTCGATAACTCCAATAATCCAATTTTTGAATGAACTGTGATCTATAATAATTCCTTGCGAAAAAAAAAGAAGTTTTTTGGAAAAAACCCCTTTGTTCATTCATGTATTCAATTTCGCCAAGGAAAAATGACTCATTTAAATTCAATAAATGATTACTCGTAGAAAAAAGCTTTCTCTTTTTTCTAACTGTAATGACTAGAAGTGATACTGATAATAATGATCCACCTAAAAGGGCCGCATAGCCTAATATCATCATACTTACGTGCATTATTAGCCACTCGGATTGAAGAGCGGGTACTAAGATTGTTGATTCGTGTATTTCAGTTAAAAGACCTGAAGTAGCAAAGCCCTGGGAAAAAATAGCACTTGGGCCAATTATTGTGCTTAGAATATTTTGGTTTTTTTTGAAATATGAAACTATATAAATAAAGGAAAAACTCCATGAAAGAAAAATTAACGATTCGTATAAATCACTTAGTGGAAAATGTCCCGAATAAATCCAACGAGAAATTAATAATCCTGTTATACAGAAAAAAGTCATTATCATGCCCGTTTTGGATGAATCATCTAGTTTTACGATTTCATCGACTAAAAAGGTTATCAAATGAATTGTAATTATAATTGAAACGATCGAAAAAGAAATATGAGTTAATATATGCTCTAAGGTTGAAAATATCATAAAATAAAGAGTTCCTTAATTATAAAATAGAAATTCGCAATTGAATTTATTATGTGATCCATTTTATTTTTTTAAGAGATAATATGCCGCCACTCGGACTCGAACCGAGATGCTCTAGCACTGCTTCCTAAGAGCAGCGTGTCTACCGATTTCACCATAGCGGCCTGTCTTGACCTCATAATAACCTATGAATAAATAATCGTCTAGATTTACGAATTTAATTGAGTGCAATATTTTTTAGGAAAGATTCAAATTGATGAATAAAAATTTGTTCAAATAGGTATTTGAAGGTTCATTCGTTTCGTTTAGGATTTTTGTTTTATTTTGTATTTTAGACTCTTCTCCACTCAACTCTTGTAAATCCTACTATGAATAAGGAATAGAACCCTCCCTCAAAAACATTTTTTTTAATTAACTGTTTTTGATTTATTTGATTTCAAAAAGTGAAACCAAAAAGCCGTTTTATCAATGAACAAAAAAAACCTATTTTACATCATTCAAAATTTACACATATTTATCCAATTTGAATTGGGTAAGGTAAACAGAAAAATTATTATTCTCCATATGCTATAAGAGCGGAACGAATTCCATTCCTCGTTGAAGGAAATGGAATTCGGGAATTTGGTTTTTGAAGTGAAATGACTCCACTTTTGAGTCAGGCCGGTTTAGATTATTACAACGTGTTATGTTTTATTACTTAGTTTATTTGTTTGTCGCACAAAAAAACTGTTTGAATTCCCGGTAGAAAGAGATTTACCTAAGGAAAATGCTTTTAACGCTGCCCGGTACCCCTTCTTTTTCCAAAAATTTTTACGAATACGCTTTTTTGATGCAGAAGTACGTTTTTTTGGAACTGCCATTTAAATAAAAATTAAGAGATTACTCATTGGTATAGCTGGATGTGAAAGACATCTATTGTTCAAAAAAATATGAGCTTTTCTGATTCACTATGTATTTCTTTTCTAGAAAATATTTTTTTCGAAAAATAGAAAAGAATAGATAAAATGGGTGAACAATATGGCAAAATAGCATAAAATAGTTCTAAAAATAGAAAAAAATCTGATTTTTAATAACTTGTCAAATCCGGGAAAAATATGCCCAATTTGACTTGAATTTGAAAATTGGAAGGAAATTCGTAATTAATCTATTTCTTTCATATGATTTGACCAATTGTAACTTCTTGATTTGAATATTTGAAGTATTTAGCAGAAATTCAGAACGAATAAGTAAGAAGAAATAAAAATTCCAAAATTTTATTTAAGTTAGTACATATTTTCATTTTTTTCTTGACTTCTTTCAAAAGAGGTAAGGTCGAGTGAATTGGAAACCGTTAATATTAATTAAAAATTTTAAAAACCTTTTTTTATGGAACAGACATATCAATATGCGTGTATTTTACCTTTCATTCCACTTCTAGTTCCTATATTAATAGGAGTGGGACTTGTTATTTTTCCGACAGCAACAAAAAATCTTCATCGTATGTGGGCTTTTCCAAGTATTTTATTGTTAAGTATAGTCATGATTTTTTCAATTAATCTGTCTATTCAGCAAATAAATAGCAGTTATATCTATCAATATGTATGGTCTTGGACCCTCGATAATGATTTTTCTTTAGAATTTGGCTGCTTGATTGATCCACTTACTTCTATTATGTTGATGTTAATCACTACTGTTGGAATTATGGTTCTTATTTATAGTGATAATTATATGGCTCACGATCAAGGATACTTGAGATTTTTTGCTTATATGAGTTTTTTCAGTACTTCCATGTTGGGATTAGTTACTAGTTCAAATTTGATACAAATTTATATTTTTTGGGAATTGGTTGGAATGTGTTCCTATCTATTAATAGGGTTTTGGTTCACACGACCTCCTGCGGCAAATGCTTGTCAAAAAGCGTTTGTAACTAATCGTGTAGGGGATTTTGGTTTATTATTAGGAATTTTGGGTTTTTATTGGATAACAGGTAGTTTTGAATTTCGAGATTTATTCGAAATACTCAATAACTTGATTTCTAATAATGAAGTCAATTTTCCATTTATTATTTTGTGTGCTGTTCTCTTATTTGCCGGCGCAGTTGCTAAATCTGCACAATTTCCCCTCCATGTGTGGTTACCTGATGCTATGGAGGGCCCCACTCCTATTTCGGCTCTTATACATGCCGCTACTATGGTAGCGGCGGGGATTTTTCTTGTAGCTCGCCTTCTTCCTCTTTTCGTAGTTATACCTTATATAATGAATTTAATTGCGTTGATGGGCACAATTACACTATTATTAGGAGCTACTTTAGCTCTTGCTCAAAAAGACATTAAGAGGGGTTTAGCTTATTCGACAATGTCTCAATTGGGTTATATGATGTTCGCTCTAGGAATGGGGTCTTATCGAAGTGCTTTATTTCATTTGATTACTCATGCTTATTCCAAAGCATTATTGTTTTTGGGGTCCGGATCCGTTATTCATTCAATGGAAACTCTTGTTGGTTATTCTCCGGATAAAAGTCAGAATATGGTTCTTATGGGTGGTTTAACAAAACATGTACCGATTACAAAAACCTCTTTTTTATTAGGTACACTTTCTCTTTGTGGTATTCCGCCGCTTGCTTGTTTTTGGTCAAAAGATGAAATTCTTAATGATAGTTGGTTGTATTCGCCGATTTTCGCAATAATAGCGTGGGCCACGGCAGGATTAACGGCATTTTATATGTTTCGTATTTATTTACTTACTTTTGAGGGGCATTTAAACATCCATTTCCAAAATTATAGTGGCAACAAAAATAGCTCTTTCTATTCCATATCCATATGGGGCAAAGGTTATTCAAAAAGAATTAACCCAAATTTTGCTTTATTAAGAAATGAAAGTTCTTATTTTTTTTGGAAAAAGACATGTCGAAGTGATGAGAATGCAAGAAAAAAAGGGGCGGGGCGCCCGTTTATTAATATTCTCCATTTTGATAATAAAAAGTCCTTTTCCTATCCTTATGAATCCGCGAATATGATGTTAGTTTCTTTACTTCTATTAGTCCTATTTACTTTATTTGTTGCATCTGTAGGAATTCCTTTTAATCAAAAAGGAACAGATTTGGATCTATTATCCAAATGGTTAGCTCCGTCTATTAACCTTTTACATCAAAAGTCAAAGGATTCGGCAAGTTGGTATGAATTTTTTAAAGATGCCCTTTTGTCAGTTAGTATAGCTTATTGCGGAATATTTCTAGCGTCCTTTTTCTATAAACCCATTTATTCCTCTTTCAAAAATTTCGACTTAATAAATTCATTTGTGAAGTTAGGTCCGAAAAGAAAACGTTTGGATAAAATTATAAACGCCCTATATGATTGGTCATATAATCGTGCTTATATCGATTCTTTTTATACAATATCCTTTTCCAGGGGGGTAAGGGAATTGGCCCAATTAACTCATTTTTTTGATAGACGAGTAATTGATGGAATTACGAATGGAGTTGGTGTCATGAGTTTCTTTTTAGGAGAAGGGATCAAATATCTAGGGGGCGGTCGTATTTCTTCTTATCTTTTCTTCTATTTTTCTTTTGTATCGATTTTTTTAATTAGTTCTTTATTTTCATTTTTTTGATCAAATATTTTCAATCTTGAATTATCCTGATTTTCATTGATATTCATTAGATAAGACTCTTCAGAAACGGGTCTATTTTGATAGCCTGTCTCTGTAAATCGAAAGTGGAATTCTTTTTCCTTTCCATTCACTTGGATTTCTTCCGTTTCATCGATTTTGTTCGGATCCGCCCTTTCTTCCGAAAAAA